GTTATGGAGTCTAGAAAATGACTGTCCCCTGATTAACTTATACCTAAGAACTTACTCAAATTGTTACTTTTTTCTCCTATAGGTATACCTATACAAAAATATGTCGAATCCTTTCAGAAGCATGACCTAAAATCAAACAAATCTTTAGTATCTAAAAAAAATCGAACCATGCCGTTCGGAAGTGATTAAGAAATAAAACTTTCATTAATTCCTTTTTTTCTTTAATTTCATTCGAGGTAAAACATCCGAAACTTTTTTAACAGGGGTGGTATTACACAACCCCCCCTTTTTCACAAATCGTAAGTTCCGGATATCCAATTTTTATATTAGAAGGATTACCATATATAACACAAAATTTCTCCGCCGATTCTTTTTAGTCGAGCTTCTCGGTCTGTCATTATACCTTGAGAAGTCGAAAGGATTACAATTCCTATTCCGCCTAAAATTCGTGGAATTCGTTGAGAGTTAGAATAAATTCGTAGACCCGGTCGACTTATTCTCTTTAAATTTAAAATCGTTTTATAGGATTCTTTCTTATTTCGTCTATGTCTTAGGGTTAAAATCAAAAAATATTGGTTGTTTTCGCGATGTTTCCTTACGTTTTCGATAAAACCCTCTCGTAAAAGTATTTTAACAATGCTTTCGGTGATGTTAGTCGATCCTATCCGAACCGTTCCTTTTCTATTCATGTCAGCATTTCGTATAGAGGTTATTATATCAGCAATAGTGTCTTTCCCCATGATAAGTTAAAATTCCTTATTGTTCTATAAATTTTGATATAATCAACATGTTCTTTTTCTTTTATTTATATATAGATATAGACGAATTATATATTAATATATGAATTTAATTATTAATATTTGATTATTAAGGGTATATGCGTGATACACAATCTATTAATTAATTTTATTTCAATACCGTTTTTTTAATCCTATACTAACTATCGATACTAAGGTCTTATAATACCTCAGGAGCTAATGAAACTATTTTAGTAAAGTTTAATTGTCTCAATTCCCGTGGGATCGCCCCAAAAACTCGAGTTCCTTTGGGATTTCCTTCCTGATCAATGACAACTGCGGCATTGTCATCATATCGTATTATCGTCCCATTGTTACGTTTGAGTTCTTTACAAGTACGTACAATTACAGCTCTGATCACTTCTGATCTTTCTAGAGGAGTATTTGGTATTGCTTCCTTGATTACAGCAACAATAACGTCACCAATATGAGCATATCGGCGATTACTAGCTCCTATTATTCGAATACACATCAATTCTCGAGCCCCGCTGTTGTCTGCTACATTCAAATAGGTTTGTGGTTGAATCATATCATTTTTTTTGTATCTCTTCTTTTAATGCAAAGGACGAAGTAAAAAAATATTGTTTGTCAAAAAAAAGAAAACTGATAATCTTTTTATCCTTAAATGTTATTTAGCTTTTTCATTCTATATTCCTATTCAGAAATAATGAATTGGGTTTTTATAGGCATTTTTGATGCCGCTATTTCAATAGCTTTTCTGGCTATGTTTTCAGGTACACCACCCATTTCATAAAGGATTTTACCTGGTTTAACCACAGCTACCCAATACTCCGGGGATCCTTTCCCAGAACCCATACGCGTTTCCGCAGGTCTTACTGTAACTGGTTTGTCTGGAAATATACGTACCCAAATTTTTCCACCGCGTCGTACATTTCGTGTCATTGCTCGTCGCCCTGCTTCTATTTGTCTAGATGTGATCCAAGCGGGTTCAAGTGTTTGAAGAGCATATCTGCCAAAACAAATACGATTCCCACGAGAAGATATTCCTTTTAGTCTTCCTCGATGTTGTTTACGAAATCTGGTTCTTTTTGGGTTATAGTTGATGGGTTTTTTCTAAATTAGAAATTCCATCTCTACTACAGAACTGAACGTGAGAGTTTCTTCTCATCCAGCTCCTCGCGAATAAAAGGACTAAAAAAGCTTGTATTTAAGATATAGATGTAGTTAATGATTAATTCTATTAATCATGGTATTTTTTGAAATTGCATCCGATCTCTTCTAAATTTTTGTATGTCTTTTTCGAAATGGAATCCAAGATTAATTATATTTATTTAAAAATAACGTAATATCATCATCTCGAATGTCGTTTTTGTTAGAGTTAGAATATTCTAACAAATCCTTATTTTCTTTTATCTTTTGAATTTTTTTTTTTCGTATTTTATTACTTTTTTTTTTCAAATAAAAAAAAATTTCGCCGACGAATATTTACTCTTTCAATCTCTATTTAAGTTTGATGTTTATCCCACGAGGTCTCAGAATAAAAATCAGAATAGATAATAAAGTTTGTGGTTTATTCCGCCATCCTGTCCAATGAATTACTAAGATTTTTTTTTTTCCAGAGAATCCTCTATATTCATGGGTTCCGTCGTTCCCATCGCTTCTTGATTAATCATTAGGCCCGAATTCTACAATGGAGCTCTTACATGAAATTTTGAATTTCATTTTTAAATTTGTTTTTGAGT